ATAACCCGTCTTTTTCACTTAAAAAAAAAATTCCATATTAATTCATGAATTATGATACAAATTCTATATATTCTATATATATGAATATGGATATGGAAAAAGATAAAAAAGATTTTTTTTTATTGGAATTGGGTTTCTTTCTCTTTTTTTTTTTTCGTTCCTATTCTTCTTTCTATTTCTGAGAAAAAGAGGGCTTACAAAAGAAAGTAAAGGGTTTTTTCGTTCCCAATAGTTATGTATTTAATCGGTGGATAGGAGCATACTCTGGATTGGAATCGTGCCTTGGGGAGTACTGCCTAATAATTTCTACCAACTTTAAGCCCCAATTAGTATTCTTTAGTTTGTATATTATGTCAAAATGTTCTTTTGGATAATTTACATAATCTCCATTTCCATTACAAATCCGTTTCATATCTTGGTGTTTCTAACCATCCACTCGTTTTTGTTCAACCCCCCGTTATGATAATACGTGTATGGTAATACATACAAATAATAGTGAAAACTCAATACGGTGGATCTTTTGAGCCCGCTTCAAGTCAGGATGACTAATCAACCAATCTTGGGGTAAACGGTTTCTTATGTTTATTTCCGCTTAACTCTTTAACTCTTATACATGGAAAATGAGACTCAATATTTTTACTGCGAATTTATATATTCTAAATTATCTTATTTATACTTATTTATATATTATATATAAGCTGTTTTTTTTCACTCATATAACTATTTGATTTAATTCTTCAATCCGAAATCCGAATAATTAATAAAAAAAAATGAAGATATCTACTCTACTCAATTCATTCCACCACTTTCCTAGAAAGAAAGAATAAAGAAAAGCTTATGTCTATATATCAACGAATCGCACGTAGAGATATGGATAACACACATAAAGTTAATGGTATTTCATAACTAATCGATTGAGCAGCAGCTCGTAGACCACCTAAAAAGGAATATTTATTATTTGACCCGTATCCTGACATAAGAAGTCCAATGGGAGCAATACTTGAAATGGCAATCCATAAAAAAACACCAATATTGAGATCCGCTAAAACAAGGCGATAACCAAACGGAACTACTAAATAGCTTACTAAAATTGATATAACTGCTATGGATGGACCGATACTGAATAAACGAGTATCCCCTCTAGATGGAAAAAGATTTTCTTTGAAAAGAAGTTTTGTCCCATCTGCTAGAGCTTGAAGAACTCCCAAAGGGCCGGCGTATTCAGGTCCAATACGTTGTTGTATTCCCGCGGATATTTCTCTTTCTAACCATACAATTACCAGTACGCCTATTGTGATTCCCAATACAAGAGTCAAAATAGGAATAAATAACCATATAATTCCATAGACCTCTTTTAAAAATTCCAATCTAGAAAAAGAATAGATATCTTGTACTTCTGGTGTATCAATTATCATTTCAACGATCAACTTCTCCCATAATGATATCTATACTACCTAGTATTGTCATAATATCAGCCAATTTCATTCTTTTAACTAACTGAGGAAGAATTTGCAAATTGATAAAACCCGGCGGTCTAATTTTCCATCTCCAAGGAAAACCACTCCGATCCCCTATCAGAAAAATCCCCAATTCTCCTTTTGGGGCTTCGACTCTCACATAAAGTTCTTGTTTCGGCAATTCAAATGTAGGAGAAGGTTTTTTACTAATAAAGCGATATTCAAAATCATTCCATTCTGGATTCCCTTCTCTATCAAAGTATCGGATTTCTAAATTCTCATATGGCCCCCCCGGAATTCCTTCGAGAGCCTGTTGAATAATTTTTATGGATTCTATCATTTCACCAATTCGGACTAGATAACGAGCCAATGAATCTCCTTCTTTTTGCCACTGTACTTCCCAATCAAATTCGTCGTAACACTCATACTGATCAACTTTACGAAGATCCCATTGTATTCCGGACGCTCGCAGCATTGGTCCCGATAAACCCCAATTTATTACTTCCTCTCGACCAATAATGCCTACCCCCTCGACTCGTTCTAAAAAAATTGGATTGCGTGTAATAAGTTGTTGATATTCAGCAACCCTTGTTAAAAAATAATTGCAGAAATCCAAACATTTATCTATCCAGCCATGAGGTAGATCAGCCGCTACTCCCCCGATCCGAAAATAATTATGCATCATTCTCATACCGGTGGCAGCTTCGAATAGATCATATACTAATTCTCTTTCTCTGAAAATATAGAAAAAAGGAGTCTGTGCACCAATATCCGCCATAAAAGGACCGAGCCATAACAGATGAGAAGCTATACGACTCAACTCCAACATAATTATTCTGATATAGCTGGCTCTTTTAGGTACTTGAATATTTCCCAGCTGTTCCGGTCCATTTACCGTTATTGCTTCTGTGAACATAGTAGCTAAATAATCCCAACGTGTTACATAAGGCAAATATTGTATAATTGTTCGGTTTTCCGCAATTTTTTCCATCCCTCGGTGTAAATAACCCAATATTGGTTCACAGTCAATAACATCTTCACCATCTAGAGTAATGATAAGTCGAAGAACACCATGCATTGATGGATGGTGGGGACCCATATTGACTACCATGAGGTCTTTTCTTGTAGCTGGTATATTCATAGGTTTTTCCTTAATTCATTCTTTCATGAATTTCTGAAAATGAAAAAAAGTTCATTCAAATTCAAGATCTAATAAATCAAATAATTCAAAATGCCTCTTCAAATTAACGAGTTTTTAATTCCCGAATATCCAACCGATTAATTAATTCTTTATAACCCATTTTATTTTTCTTTGACAAATAAGATAGCAGTCGTTGGCGTTTTCCCAGAATTTTACGTAGACCTCTCTGAGATAAATAGTCTTTTTTGTGTAATTGTAAATGTGAAGTAAGTCTTCGTATCCTATTGGTGAAACTAAATATTTGAAATTCAACAGATCCCCTGTTTTCTTCTTTTTCTTCTTGTGAAATAACTGAGATGAATGAATTTTTTACCATAAAATGAAACCCCCTCCTTTTTTAAGATATTTTTGTTGATAGATATATTTATTGATCAGTAATAATAATGTCACTCGTTTTAGTTTGGTATAGACAATAATCTTAATTTCGTTATAAATTTTGGATTTTTTTAAATCAAATTGAATCAATCCGATTTTCATTTTTAAATTCGATTTGAAAAGGTATACATTTGAAAAGGTATACAAAAGGGTGGTTGTTTTCTGCACTCCCAAAAGATAAAAACTTAGTCCTACAATCAGAAGGTTTTATTGATTCATTTCTAGATCGAATTGATAGGTCATTGAATTAGTATCATGTATCAGAATGGAATGTAAGACAATGGATGTGTGCACCTCTTTGTCGTCATAGACCCGTTGTGATATGGGATGGGAAATATAGCAAAAATGGACTAGTAATAAATTTTCAATCGCGGATACATATGTATCCTTACCATACCGAAACGACTGCCGTTATTGGTATCAAACCAATACCGATTCATACAAGCTAAATCTTCTAATCGATAATTGGGCCAAAGAAATAACTTTAATTTAATAAGTTTTTTTTTTAATCCTTTGCTTTTATCCAAACCCTGGCTGTTTACCTTATTCCCATTCCCCAATGCTGAATTTTTATGCATATTATTTCTATTCCTAGAATTGAAACAAATTAGAATTCTAAATTCTCTCCGAAGTCTGGGTGATAAAAGATTTTCAGGAACAAACAAATCATAATTATTTTTATCTCTATTTCCAGTCATCTTTTGATATTTGGTAATTACTTTATCAGAATTCTTATCATCAGAATTCTTATCAACATGGTTTTTTTCTCGGTATTTTTGATTAATTTGGTGTTTACTTTGATGAACCAATGAAATACCAACGGTTTGATACATAATAAATTGTCCATCATTTTTTATAGATAGACGAATCGGTTCAATAATAAAAATTCCTCTTTTGATCAATTCTGTAAGAGTTAAATTTTTCTGAATCATCAGAATATCCAGACTCATTTCTCCCCTTTGAATAGAGGATATAGTTATTTCTCTTGGATTTATCAGTCTAAGCAGGAGACAATATACTTTGATGTTATTGATTATTTTTTTATTTAAAATATCATCCCATCGCAATTGAAAATGCAAATACCTTTTTAGCAAGAAATAAAACTCCGCTTTTGTATTGTTCTTGTATTGCTTTTTATTTTTATGTTTTTTCATGTCCGATCCCATATAATCTTCTTCAACATCTTTTTCTTGGTTTGAAAGAGCGGATTCAAGGTTTGCTTGGTCCGCGGATTCTTTTTGACCTTTATTTCGTTTTTTTAATTCAAGAGATTTTTTTTCATTGGAGGATATAAAAGGATCTCTTTTTTTATTTCCAGCGATGCTTTTGTTTTCAATATCAGTAGCGTTTTCATTTATATTAGAATCTAAAAGAAGTAATTTTATTGGTATAAACCACGGTTTAGTTTTATACAAATTATAAAGTATCAAAAATTCTGGGAAGAACCAATGTTCAAGATTTGATATGGGACGATTTAATATTTCTTCATTCATTCCCATCCAATCCAAAAACCCTTTTTGATTGGATAGGTTGATTTCTTGATCTTGATGAATCGTGAGGTAAAAAAGATCTTTCTTTTTTATTTTATCAATTATTTGATAATTATTAAGCTTAGCCTTAGTAGATTTTTTATTACTGTCAGTATCAATATTTATCCAGGCTTCGATATCGACTTTCTTTCTAAGACAAAAATGGAGAATTCTCCAATCAAAATATTTTCTATCCATATTTTTCTCCATATCTCTAATATCATCTTGTACTAGATCATTATTGATAGGGATAATAGGAATACCTTCCATCATATTAAATAATTTTCGTTTATGTGTGTTGGAATTCGAAAAAACTTCTTGGTTATTTTTTACGTGAAATGGCGATTCATAAATTGAAGAGTACTTCGTATCTTCAGAATTAATAGATTTATATGCTAACCGATCATATCTATATTGTTTTTTAAAACTCTCCTTTTGATTCAGTAATGAAGCCTTTTCAAAATTATTTTGTTTTTCGTAGTGAATAAATTTCATTTTTTTAGATGAATTGCATAAATCCTTATTTTGATTCATACAGTGTTGATTGAATCTATTTCGCCATTTTTGTGTTACTAGTCTAGACCATCTAATCTGAGATATATCATATTGATAATGATTCCTTAACCAATTTGTCCATTGATTCATTCCAGACTTCTGACGATTCTTATGTTTTAATTGAGAATGAAACAATTCTTGTGTTCCAACAAAAGAATCCTTTATTTCATTTTTAATAAAAAGGGCTGCTCCATTATATTGAAAGACAGATTTTAACTTATATAAATAGAAATTAATAAATTGGGTTTGTGAGAGTTTGTAAAATACATAGGCTTGTGAAAAGTAGGATAAGTCACAAAAATTATTTGAATTCTTATTACTAATATTAGTATTATAAAGTGCCTTTTTTAGAGTCGAAATAAAGTGAATTAAACTTTGATTTGTTTTATCAATTTTTTCTTGATTTGTTTCATTATTGGTAATGTATTTATTAATAATTTTTTTTATTGATTCAAGAAATGGTTGTGTATTGATCCTAGGAATATTAATGATCCACAGAAAGATATCTATGTATATCCTTTCAATGAAAATTTTAAAAAAATAATGTGATTTCCGGATTAATCGAACATTTTTTCTTTTTAATATCTGCCAAATATTTTTTTGTGATTCCAACCTTTTATCATCATCACTTATTTTGTTAGAACTAATATTTCGATCTGGAATTAGAAATCCCCCTTTTTTTTCATTTTTTATTTTTTCTATTTGATTTATGATTGTGTTTGTTCTATCAGTTAGATCCTGCATTTTTTTTTCTGTCAATGAATAATTTGTCCAATCCCGAGGTATAGTTTGAATGGACGATTCATGAATCATCAAATTACTGATTATCGAATCTTTTTTAGTTTTACTCAATTCAAATTCATATACTTTTCTTTTTCTCAATCCAAACAGGAGAATTGGGTTTATTTTTGAGAGTTCTTTTTTTATTTCTTTTAAAAACTGAATGCTTTTAATGACCCATTTTTTTGTTTCTTTTGAAACATTTAGAAACAATTTTGTTTTTTCTTTTAAAATTCTTAGAATTAGAAAGCATTTCTTTTTCAATTTTAAAACTTTTCTTTTGAGTTCTTTAAAAATGGGTTCAAAAAATGAAAGTTGTTTTCTGGGAGAATCAAAAGGGAATTCAGCTTCCATTCCAAAAATTGTTAAAAAACAAAAATCATTTTTGGAATCTTTCTTTTTCATTGGATCGTTATAAGGGGCTCGTAGGTTAGATATGTGCCAAGGTTTCAGACGAAAAGGAAATAGAATCTTAATCTGAATACCGTCTGTTAACCAGTTTTTTGGAAATTCTTTTTCTGATAATTGAACGCCATTATAGGTGCATTTAACATGCATTTCTCTATTCCAATCCTTTAAATCCTCGGACCATTCGGGAAATTGAAATAATAGCATACGGGCGGTATTTTTAACTATTATCAATGAAGGCAATATAATATATTTTCTAAGAATCGATTGGATTACTAACAAAAAACCTCTTATTACTTGAGCAAGTAAAATACTATCCCAGGCTTCCGCTATTTCTATACGTACTTTCTCCTTTCTTTTGTCTTCTTCTTTTTTATCCTCTTCTTTTTTTTTCTCACTTTCTTCTGTGGTTTTCTCTTTATAATCCGAAATTTTGAGTTCTGCGTTTGTCCACATACAATTTCTCAAAATTAGGTTTATCCGTTCGGAAATATCAAAAGAAAAAAGGGGGGATTTGTCTATTCGGTCCAAAAAAAGGGGGGAATGCACATCTGCCTCAAAGAATTTCCAAGTAACTATTTTACGTCTTTGAGCACGCACGGAGCCTTTGATTATGTCTCGACGAAAATCTGATTGTTGTGAATAACGTATCAAAGCTACTTCGTCTGTTTGATCAGTATTATTAGTTTCTTGGGTATTATTATAAGTATCAGTATCAGTATTCTGTTGGTTATCAGTAAAAATAACTACACGTTTGGCTTTTCTTGAGCGAATCTCATGATCTTCTACCACACTTTCCTCAGTTTCTCCCTCCTGTTGTTCCAAATCGTTAATTAATTTGTATGACCACCGAGGGACTTTTTTATGGATTTCTTTTAGTGCAATAGATTTTTTTTTTTTCGTTTTCTCGTTGGGAAGAGTTCTATCTGCATCAAATAAAAATTTGAAAATTTTTATTCTATCTTCTGAATCAATTCTTACTTGTTCGTGTTCAGGAACTAAAAAGGGTCTTTTAAAATTTAAACTTGATGTTGATTTTACAGCAAATTCATTGATTAAGTTCAATAAATAAGAAATTTGCTTTGCGCATGCTTTTCTATCAAATGGATTTAGTTTCTGTTCAAATTCTAGGCGATTAATAATAAGAAGGATACTATGAATCTTATTTATACAAAACTTTTCTATATAATTTTTT